AAAAAGAATTAGAAGAAGAATTAGAAGAAGAAGAGCATGAGATTCATTCAAGAAGAGCCAAACGTGTTGTAATTTATAACGATAATGATCAAAATACCAATTCTATTTCTAGTACTAAGAATGCTAGTAACAATGAGAAAAATGATAATAAAACGGAAGAGGAAGAGGAAGAGGTAGCTCTGATACGTTACTCCCAACAATCGTGTTTTCGTCGCAATCTAATCAAAGGATCCATGCGCGCTCAAAGACGTAAAACAGTTATTTGGGACCTCTTTCAAGTAAATGCGCATTCCCCACTTTTTTTGGACCGTATATACAAAACATCTTTTTTTTATTCTTTTCATATTAATGAAATGAAGAATCTTATTTTGAGGAATTGGATGGGTAGAGAACGAGAATCTGAATTTAAAATTTTAGATTCCCATTTTGAAAATGAAGAGACAAAAGAAGAAAAGGATAAAAAAGAACGTATAGAAATATCAGAAGCTTGGGATACCTTTGTATTTATTCAAGCAATAAGAGGTTTAATGTTAGTAATCCAATCTTTTTTTAGAAAATACATTATATTGCCTTCATTTATAATAGCTAAAAATATTTTACGTATGTTATTATTTCAATTCCCCGAGTGGTACGAGGATTTGAAGGAATGGAATAGAGAAATGCATATTAAATGCACCTATAATGGTGTTCAATTATCAGAAACAGAATTTCCCCAAGATTGGTTAACAGACGGCATTCAGATAAAGATTCTATATCCTTTCTGTCTAAAACCTTGGCGAAAAGCTAAGGTACGATCTCATCATAGAGATCGAGGAGATTCAAAATATAAAAACAAAAATTTTTGTTTTTTAACAGTCTGGGGAATGGAAGCAGAACTTCCCTTTGGTTCTCCCCGAAAACGACCTTCTTTTTTTGAACCTATTTATAAAGAACTCAAAAAAAGAAATAGAAGGGTAAAAAATAAGATTTTACAAGTTATAAACTTTTTGAAGGAAAGAATAAAATCCTTTATATTTATAAAAGTTAGAAAAGAAAAAACAAAATGGGTCACTAAAATATTTATAGTTATCAAACTCATAATGAAAAAATTGGAAAAAATAAATCCAATTTTTTTATTTGAGTTGAGGAAAGAAAAAGTATATGAAATGAAGGAAAACGAAAAAGATTTACAAAAAAATAAAAAGATTCTTCGCGAATCATCTGTTCGAATTCGACCAAAAAATTGGTTAAATTATTCACTAATAGAAAGAAGAATGAAAGATCTTTCTGATAAGACAATAAAAATCAGGAATCAAATAGAACGAAACGAAAAAGAAAAAAAAAAAGATATAGTTATAATTTATGATAATAAAAGGCCGGAATCTTTGAAAATCTTAAAAAGGAAAAATATCCGATTAATGCGTAAATCGCACTACTTTATAAAATCATTCATTGAAAAAATATACATAGATATTTTACTATGTACCATTAGCATTCCTAAGATCAATGCAAAACTTTTCTTTAAATCAAAAAAAAATATCTTTAATAAATCCATTTACAACAATAAAAGAAATAAAGAACAAGAAGGAATTGATGAAACAAATCAAAATACAATGAAGTTTAATTTTGGTTTGACTATAAAAAAGTTGTTTTCAAATACTTATAGTACTGAGAATAGGAATCCAAATTCCGATACTTATTGGAACTTATCTTCCCTATCTCAAGCATATGTATTTTACAAATTATCACAAACCCAATTACTTAATAAGGATCGCTTGAGACCTGTATTTCAATATAAAGGAAACTCTCCTTTTTTTAAGGAAAAATTAAAAGACTCTTGTATGATAATGATACACGGAATATTTGATTCCAAATCAAGACATAATAAAATTCATTCGTATGTAATGAACGAATGGAAAAACTGGTTAAAAGGTCATTATCAATACGATCCATCTCAAAAAAAATGGTCTCGATTAGTAACTAAAGAATGGCGAAATAGAATCAATCAACGCTGTATGATTCAAAACCAAAACAAGGAATCAATCCAATTGGATTTATATAAAAAATACCAATTCATTCATTCCATGAAAAAAAATAACTATGCAGCGGATTCTTTTATGAGTCAAAAAGAAAAATGGAAAAAAAATCACAGATATGATCTTTTATCATATAAATACATAAGTCCTCCTAATTCATATATTTCTGGATCAACATTAGAATTTGAAATAAACGGGGATCGAGAAATTCCATATCATTTCAATACATCGAAACCCGAATCATTTTATGTATTAGTAAGTATACCTAGTAATAATTATCTAGAAAAAGGATATATTATTGATAGGAATATAAATTTGGATAGAAAATATTTTGATTGTAGAATTCCTCATTTTTGTTTTAGAAAGAATATTGAGATCTGGACCAATGCACATATTGGCATGACGATTCATAAAAATACTAAGACTGAAATTAAAAATTTAAAAAAAATGAAAAAAAAAGATCTTTTTTATACTACGGTTCGTCAAGACATCAAACCATGCAATCAAAAAAGAAACTTTTTTGATTGCATGGGAATGCATCAAGAGGGGTTCTCTGATACTGCATCAAATCATAATACTATATCCAATCTCGAATCTTGGTTCTTCCCAGAATTTGTGCAACTTTTTAACATATATAAGATTCAACCTTGGATCATTCCAATCAAATCACTCTTTTTTCATTTTAATAAAAATGAAAAAATAAATATAAATACAAAGAAAAATCCTCATGAATCGTCTAATAAAAAAGATCTTGAATTAGTAAATTACAAGCAGGAAGAACAAGAACAACAGGATCAAGGAAATCTTATATCGAATCTACGAAAACAAGAGAATAAAAAAGCTGTTGAAGAAGATTACGCAAGATTAGACATAGAAATTAAAAAGGGTAGAAAAAAAAAAAAATCTCAATATAAGAGAAAAAAACAAACGGAACTAGATTACTTTTTGAAAAAATATTTCCTTTTTCAATTAAGATGGGCTGATCCCTTGAATCAAAGAATAATGAACAATATTAGGGTATATTGTCTCCTACTTAGATTGATAAACCCAAAGGAAATTGCCATATCCTCGATTCAAAGAGGTGAAATAAATCTAGACGAAATGCTAATTCAAAAGGAGCTAGTTCTTACAGAATTGATAAGAAAGGGAATATTTATTATTGAACCAATTCGTCTATCTATAAGAAGGGACGGAAAATCTATTGTATATCAAACTATGGATATTTCATTGGTTGAGAAGAAGAAGCACCAAACAAATAGAAAATACGCAAAAAAAAGACATATTGAGAAAGAGGGGTTTGAAAAATCCATTCCACGATACAGCCACTTATTTTTTAGTGAAGACAAAAATCATTATGATTTCCTTATTCCTGAAAATATTCTATCTCCTAGGCATCGGAGAGAATTTCGAATTCTAATTTGTTTCAATTCACGGAATTGGAATGTTTTGGATAGAAATCCAAGATTTTGCAATGAAAAGAAAATAAAAAACTGTGGACAATTTTTGAATCAGAACAAGCATATTAACACCGATGCAAAAAATTTAATGAAATTCAAATTGTTTCTTTGGCCCAATTATCGATTAGAAGATTTAGCTTGTATGAATCGTTATTGGTTTGATACCAATAACAGCAGTCGTTTCAGTATGTCAAGAATACATATGTATTCACAATTCAGAATGAATTCAATTCAAATGCAAAATTAAAAAATTTTTATTTTGATATTTTTTTTATATTTTCTAGTGGATTTCCTACATATCGTGTGACATATTCTGTAGATGAAAGCCGAAATATATAGACTGTATAACATTAGAATTTCTAACACATGATGCTGATTTCATAGTGTATCCATTTTCACTAGGAGTAGCAGAACCTTTTTAGTTTAAGTAAAACTAAATCGTTCTATTTCGTGAATGCATATATTTATCAGACCCTTTTTATCCAATATCCAAATCCAATTTCGATTTATACTAGATGAAAATAACTGTCATAATAAATCTTATTATTTTTCCTGATCGGTAAAATTCACAGAAAATAAAAATTTTAATTTATTTTATGGTCAAAAATTCATTTATCTCAGTTATTCCACAAGAAGAAAAAGACGAAAATAGTGGGTCTGTTGAATTTCAAGTATTCCATTTCACCAGTAAGATACGGAGACTTACTTCACATTTAGAATTGCACAAAAGAGATTTTTTATCACAAAGGGGTCTGCGAATAATTCTGGGAAAACGTCAACGATTATTGACTTATTTGTCAAAGAAAAATAAAGTGCGTTATAAGAGATTAATGGATCAGTTAGATATTCGGGAACCAAAAACTCGTTAATTTAAATTAAATTTATTATTTGAGTTTATTATTATTTATTATTAGCCTTGTTATTTTTTATTTTTTTTTTTTTTATTAATTATTTATATTATATTTAATTATTTTAATTATTTTCTAATAATTAGAATAATTGATAATAATTATTTAATATTTAATAATATAATAGTTTTATTTTAGATTTATATTATAGTTATTTTTTATATTATTTTTATATTATAGTTATAATATTAGAATATTCTTATTTTAATTTTTTTTTTTGATAGAATTTACATTTTATATATGACTATATGAATATGAATAGGATTATTTAGAATTACTAGAATTATACTAAATTCAATTTCAATTAGGATAAATTAGGATATATATATATGAAAAATGAAAATATAATGAAAATATAATATATTTAATATTAAGAAAATAAACATGATTCGTATGTACAACTCATATTTCATGGTTATTCAAACGTAAATCAAAGGATCTTGGCCCTTTCTCATAAACAGATTTTAAAATCTATTGATTCTATAAATTTTAAAAAATCATTGATTCGTCTGGTATCTACAATAGAAAATATATGATTTCCATCATTTTCTAATTAAAATTTTATCAGATCGAAAATCTTTTGTGTTCAAAACTTAAATTTATAGACCCAATGTCGCATTCAGTAAAAATTTATGATACATGTATAGGGTGTACCCAATGTGTACGAGCTTGTCCCACGGATGTATTAGAAATGATACCTTGGGACGGATGTAAAGCTAAGCAAATTGCTTCCGCGCCAAGAACCGAGGATTGTGTAGGTTGTAAGAGATGTGAATCCGCTTGCCCAACGGATTTTTTGAGTGTCCGTGTTTATTTATGGCATGAAACAACTCGCAGCATGGGTCTTTCTTATTGATATGTAACAAAAAACTCCCCTTGAATCATTTGATTCCTCTTTACCGAGAAAACTCCGTACTCGAGAAAAGAAAATAAAAATATATTATTCTTCTCCCGAGCACGGAGTTTTCTGGTCAAAATTTATCTTGTCTTTATCACGAGTTATTTTACTTGGTTAACAATACTTCTGGTTTTGCCGATATTTGCGGGTTCTTCAATTGTCCTTTTCCTTCATAAAGGAAATAAGGCGTATAGGAGGGATACTATATGTATATGTATCCTGGAGCTCCCTCTAATGACCTATGTATTTTGTTCCAATTGGACGATCCATTAAACCAATTGAAGGAAGATTCTAAATGGATAAATATTTTTTTATTTTCACTGGAGACTGGGAATCGATGGACTTTCCATAGGACCCATTTTACTGACAGGATTTATCACTTGAACCAACAAACATTAGATTTCGAAAAATTAGCTAATCAATCATATCCCACAGCAGTGGAAATAATATTCCATTTTGGTTTTCTTATAGCTTATGCTGTCAAATCGCCGATGATACCCCTACATACATGATTACCAGATACCCACGGGGAAGCGCATTACAGTACATGTATGCTTCTAGCTGGAATCTTATTAAAGATGGGAACATATGGATTGATTCGGATCAATATGGAATTGTTAGCTCACGCTCATTCTAAATTCTCTCTCTGGTTGATCATAGTAGGAATAATACAAATCTTTTATGCAGCTTCAACATCTCTTGGTCAACGCAATTTTAAAAAGCATATTGCCTATTCTTACGTATCTCGTATGGGTTTCATAATTATAGGAATTGGTTCTATAACTGGCATGGGACTCAATGGAGCCATTTTACAAATACTCTCTCATGGATTGATCGGTGCTGCACTTTTTTCTTAGCAGAAACGAGTTGGGATAGAATACGTTTTGTTTATCTCGACGAGATGGTGGGGAATATCTATCCCAATGGAAAAAATATTGATATTTACCATGTTTAGTAGTTTCTCGATGGCTTCTCTTGTATTACCAGGAATGAGTGGTTTTGTTGCAGAATTCTTAGTCTTTTTTGGAATAATTACTAACCAAAAATATCTTTTCATGCCAAAAATGTTAATTACTTTTGTAATAGCAATTGGAATGATATTAACTCCTATTTTTTTATTGTCTATGCTACGTCATATTTTCTATGAATACAAGCTATTCAATATACCAAACTATAAATTTTCATATTCTGGACCGCGAAAACTATTTCTTTCGATCTGTATCTTTCTACCTGTAATAGGAATTGAGATTTATCCTGATTTCGTTCTTCCGTTATCGGTTGACAAGGTACAAGTTATATTAGCTAATAATTTTTATTATTTTTATAGAAATATAGATACTAATTCTTTTTATAGCTTAGAAAATTCTAATTAATTAGAAGGAAAGTCTTATAATTCTTTGACTTTCATCTTTTCACGATTCTTCATTGTACAATGAAAAAAATGAAGAGTGAATTAGAATTGTAATGAAATACATCTAGAGTTTTTGAGAACCATTTGAATAATTCCTCCATTCAAACGGTTTTCAAAAACTCGCACAAATACTCATTGTCTATCAGACGATGTTTTTATGTGTTCTTCATGTAGTTTATTTTATTCAATTAGATATAAATGGGAATGAACCATAACTATGGAACCCGATTCCTAATAGATTGATCCCAAAATAGCATATCCAAATTAGGAGAAATCCTATAGAAGCCACAAATGCCGAATTTGTGCCTTGGTCTTGCAATTTTTTATTTGTTCTAATATGTAAATAGATTGCAAATATGGTCCAAGTAATAAATGCCCAAGTTTCCTTAGGATCCCAATTCCAATAAGAACCCCATGCTTCATTAGCCCATACTGCTCCAGAAAGAATGCCTATGGTTAAAAAGGTAAACCCTAAACTAATGACACGATAACTCCAATAATCCAAACGCTGAATTAATTGATATTTGTAAAAATTTAGAAATGAGAGAAAAGAAGTCTTTTTAAATACACTTTCTTTTTCGTTCAAATATTCTATCGTACCAACAAAGAAAAATGACTTCCTTAAGCTTATAAAATTCTTGTTAAATAAAAAATCGATATTTTTTCGAAATGTAATCACTATAAGAGCAACTGATAATAATGATCCGCATAAAAGAACTGCATAGCTCAATAGCATCATACTGACATGCATCATTAACCAGTGAGACTGTAGAGCAGGTACTAATATTGCGGATTGATGCATTTCAATTGAAAGACCTGACGTGGCAAAACCTTGGGTAAAAATGGCACTTGGTGCAGTTATTGTGCTTAAATAATTTTTATGATTCCCAAGATATGGAATCATATGAATAATAGAGAAATTCCACGAAAGGAAGATTAATGATTCATATAAATTACTTAAGGGAAAATGTCCTGAAGAAATCCAACGAATAACTAAAAACCCTGTTATAGAGAAAAAAGTCGCTATCATCCCCTTTTCTGACGAATTACGCAATCCTTCTATTTCATAGACTAATAAGTTCATCAAATGAATCATAATCACAATTGAGATGATCGAAAAGGAAATATGAGTTAATATATGTTCTAAGGTCACAAATATCATAAACATAAAAAAGGGTCCTTATTAAATAATAAATAATTGAAATTGGAGATTAATTAAATAATAAATAATTGAAATTGGAGATTAAAATAAATATTAAAAAAAAATAAAAAATACAATATACATTAATAATACATTAGTATTAGTAAATGTCAATTATTTGTCTTCCAAGTCAAAAATATAAAATTTGAAGTTCTTTGAGACATATCAATTAAGATTTTTAAAAATGTTTTTTTGTCCCAATAAAAAACTTTTTGACTGTCCGGTTAAGATTTTTAAAAATGTTTTTTTGTCCCAATAAAAAACTTTTTGACTGTCCGGTAGAAACAGATTTAGCTAAAGAAAAAGCTTTTACTGCCGCTAAAGAGCCTTTTTTTTTCCAAGGATTTCTACGAATATGCTTTTTTGACATAGAAGTACGTTTTTTTGGAACTGCCATTCAAAGATAGGTGACTCATTTTTATCGTTGTATGTGAAAGACATATATTGTTCAAAATGGATTACTCTTTATTAGTCATTACCTATAGCGATTCCATCAATATCAATAATATAAGAGCATAACTTTTAAAAATAAATAAATAAAAAACGAATTAAAATTAAATATCAATATTCTTTAATATTTAATAAAAAATAAATATAAAATATAAAGAGATACATAATTGAACTATAATAAATTAATAGATCCTAAATCTATAAAACATAAATATAAATGTAAATATATAAAATATCTATAAATTTTATAATCTTACTTTATAATCTTACATAAATACAATCTAATGTTAAGGGAAAATATAATTATTAAAAATAATTATAATTATATTAAATAATAATATATAATAATATATAATTTTATATATAATATATATAATTTTATGCCGCCACTCGGACTCGAACCGAGATGCTCTAGCACTGCTTCCTAAGAGCAGCGTGTCTACCAATTTCACCATGACGGCTTACCTGAAAGAATAATAATAAATTCATGTTGAATTGTCTATATTCAATAGAGTTTAGGAAACAATGAAGCAAAATGCATTTCCATTCATATGGAAATGTTCAAGTTCAATATCAAGAATATTCAGTTAGTATTTTCGTAAGTTCAGTTTTCATAATAAACTTTTCCATTTATGTATTATAAACTATAACTATAATAGAAACCTAGCTTTTTTTATTTTATTATTGTTTTATAATTATTTATAATTATATATAATTATAAATTAATATTTATTATTATATTATATATCTATATTATATATATATTATAATAAGAATATTATTACATATATTATTATATATTTAATTATTATATATTATACATTTTATTTAATATTTAATTATATTAATTATATATTTCATTTAATTAATTATAACTTTATATTATTGATTTATTGATATTGAAATTGAATTCGTGAGAAGGTTTTTTCTTTCCTATTAATTGTACTTTTAAAAATATAAAAGCATAATTAGGATAAGACAACTAAAAATTTTAATATTTAATTATACTAAGATACTAAGATGTTAGGTGTCTAAATTATTAAATTATTATAAATAAAAAATATCGATTTTTTATTTAACAAGAATTTTATAAGCTTAAGGAAGTCATTTTTCTTTGTTGGTACGATAGAATATTTGAACGAAAAAGAAAGTGTATTTAAAAAGACTTCTTTTCTCTCATTTCTAAATTTTTACAAATATCAATTAATTCAGCGTTTGGATTATTGGAGTTATCGTGTCATTAGTTTAGGGTTTACCTTTTTAACCATAGGCATTCTTTCTGGAGCAGTATGGGCTAATGAAGCATGGGGTTCTTATTGGAATTGGGATCCTAAGGAAACTTGGGCATTTATTACTTGGACCATATTTGCAATCTATTTACATATTAGAACAAATAAAAAATTGCAAGACCAAGGCACAAATTCGGCATTTGTGGCTTCTATAGGATTTCTCCTAATTTGGATATGCTATTTTGGGATCAATCTATTAGGAATCGGGTTCCATAGTTATGGTTCATTCCCATTTATATCTAATTGAATAAAATAAACTACATGAAGAACACATAAAAACATCGTCTGATAGACAATGAGTATTTGTGCGAGTTTTTGAAAACCGTTTGAATGGAGGAATTATTCAAATGGTTCTCAAAAACTCTAGATGTATTTCATTACAATTCTAATTCACTCTTCATTTTTTTCATTGTACAATGAAGAATCGTGAAAAGATGAAAGTCAAAGAATTATAAGACTTTCCTTCTAATTAATTAGAATTTTCTAAGCTATAAAAAGAATTAGTATCTATATTTCTATAAAAATAATAAAAATTATTAGCTAATATAACTTGTACCTTGTCAACCGATAACGGAAGAACGAAATCAGGATAAATCTCAATTCCTATTACAGGTAGAAAGATACAGATCGAAAGAAATAGTTTTCGCGGTCCAGAATATGAAAATTTATAGTTTGGTATATTGAATAGCTTGTATTCATAGAAAATATGACGTAGCATAGACAATAAAAAAATAGGAGTTAATATCATTCCAATTGCTATTACAAAAGTAATTAACATTTTTGGCATGAAAAGATATTTTTGGTTAGTAATTATTCCAAAAAAGACTAAGAATTCTGCAACAAAACCACTCATTCCTGGTAATACAAGAGAAGCCATCGAGAAACTACTAAACATGGTAAATATCAATATTTTTTCCATTGGGATAGATATTCCCCACCATCTCGTCGAGATAAACAAAACGTATTCTATCCCAACTCGTTTCTGCTAAGAAAAAAGTGCAGCACCGATCAATCCATGAGAGAGTATTTGTAAAATGGCTCCATTGAGTCCCATGCCAGTTATAGAACCAATTCCTATAATTATGAAACCCATACGAGATACGTAAGAATAGGCAATATGCTTTTTAAAATTGCGTTGACCAAGAGATGTTGAAGCTGCATAAAAGATTTGTATTATTCCTACTATGATCAACCAGAGAGAGAATTTAGAATGAGCGTGAGCTAACAATTCCATATTGATCCGAATCAATCCATATGTTCCCATCTTTAATAAGATTCCAGCTAGAAGCATACATGTACTGTAATGCGCTTCCCCGTGGGTATCTGGTAATCATGTATGTAGGGGTATCATCGGCGATTTGACAGCATAAGCTATAAGAAAACCAAAATGGAATATTATTTCCACTGCTGTGGGATATGATTGATTAGCTAATTTTTCGAAATCTAATGTTTGTTGGTTCAAGTGATAAATCCTGTCAGTAAAATGGGTCCTATGGAAAGTCCATCGATTCCCAGTCTCCAGTGAAAATAAAAAAATATTTATCCATTTAGAATCTTCCTTCAATTGGTTTAATGGATCGTCCAATTGGAACAAAATACATAGGTCATTAGAGGGAGCTCCAGGATACATATACATATAGTATCCCTCCTATACGCCTTATTTCCTTTATGAAGGAAAAGGACAATTGAAGAACCCGCAAATATCGGCAAAACCAGAAGTATTGTTAACCAAGTAAAATAACTCGTGATAAAGACAAGATAAATTTTGACCAGAAAACTCCGTGCTCGGGAGAAGAATAATATATTTTTATTTTCTTTTCTCGAGTACGGAGTTTTCTCGGTAAAGAGGAATCAAATGATTCAAGGGGAGTTTTTTGTTACATATCAATAAGAAAGACCCATGCTGCGAGTTGTTTCATGCCATAAATAAACACGGACACTCAAAAAATCCGTTGGGCAAGCGGATTCACATCTCTTACAACCTACACAATCCTCGGTTCTTGGCGCGGAAGCAATTTGCTTAGCTTTACATCCGTCCCAAGGTATCATTTCTAATACATCCGTGGGACAAGCTCGTACACATTGGGTACACCCTATACATGTATCATAAATTTTTACTGAATGCGACATTGGGTCTATAAATTTAAGTTTTGAACACAAAAGATTTTCGATCTGATAAAATTTTAATTAGAAAATGATGGAAATCATATATTTTCTATTGTAGATACCAGACGAATCAATGATTTTTTAAAATTTATAGAATCAATAGATTTTAAAATCTGTTTATGAGAAAGGGCCAAGATCCTTTGATTTACGTTTGAATAACCATGAAATATGAGTTGTACATACGAATCATGTTTATTTTCTTAATATTAAATATATTATATTTTCATTATATTTTCATTTTTCATATATATATATCCTAATTTATCCTAATTGAAATTGAATTTAGTATAATTCTAGTAATTCTAAATAATCCTATTCATATTCATATAGTCATATATAAAATGTAAATTCTATCAAAAAAAAAAATTAAAATAAGAATATTCTAATATTATAACTATAATATAAAAATAATATAAAAAATAACTATAATATAAATCTAAAATAAAACTATTATATTATTAAATATTAAATAATTATTATCAATTATTCTAATTATTAGAAAATAATTAAAATAATTAAATATAATATAAATAATTAATAAAAAAAAAAAAAATAAAAAATAACAAGGCTAATAATAAATAATAATAAACTCAAATAATAAATTTAATTTAAATTAACGAGTTTTTGGTTCCCGAATATCTAACTGATCCATTAATCTCTTATAACGCACTTTATTTTTCTTTGACAAATAAGTCAATAATCGTTGACGTTTTCCCAGAATTATTCGCAGACCCCTTTGTGATAAAAAATCTCTTTTGTGCAATTCTAAATGTGAAGTAAGTCTCCGTATCTTACTGGTGAAATGGAATACTTGAAATTCAACAGACCCACTATTTTCGTCTTTTTCTTCTTGTGGAATAACTGAGATAAATGAATTTTTGACCATAAAATAAATTAAAATTTTTATTTTCTGTGAATTTTACCGATCAGGAAAAATAATAAGATTTATTATGACAGTTATTTTCATCTAGTATAAATCGAAATTGGATTTGGATATTGGATAAAAAGGGTCTGATAAATATATGCATTCACGAAATAGAACGATTTAGTTTTACTTAAACTAAAAAGGTTCTGCTACTCCTAGTGAAAATGGATACACTATGAAATCAGCATCATGTGTTAGAAATTCTAATGTTATACAGTCTATATATTTCGGCTTTCATCTACAGAATATGTCACACGATATGTAGGAAATCCACTAGAAAATATAAAAAAAATATCAAAATAAAAATTTTTTAATTTTGCATTTGAATTGAATTCATTCTGAATTGTGAATACATATGTATTCTTGACATACTGAAACGACTGCTGTTATTGGTATCAAACCAATAACGATTCATACAAGCTAAATCTTCTAATCGATAATTGGGCCAAAGAAACAATTTGAATTTCATTAAATTTTTTGCATCGGTGTTAATATGCTTGTTCTGATTCAAAAATTGTCCACAGTTTTTTATTTTCTTTTCATTGCAAAATCTTGGATTTCTATCCAAAACATTCCAATTCCGTGAATTGAAACAAATTAGAATTCGAAATTCTCTCCGATGCCTAGGAGATAGAATATTTTCAGGAATAAGGAAATCATAATGATTTTTGTCTTCACTAAAAAATAAGTGGCTGTATCGTGGAATGGATTTTTCAAACCCCTCTTTCTCAATATGTCTTTTTTTTGCGTATTTTCTATTTGTTTGGTGCTTCTTCTTCTCAACCAATGAAATATCCATAGTTTGATATACAATAGATTTTCCGTCCCTTCTTATAGATAGACGAATTGGTTCAATAATAAATATTCCCTTTCTTATCAATTCTGTAAGAACTAGCTCCTTTTGAATTAGCATTTCGTCTAGATTTATTTCACCTCTTTGAATCGAGGATATGGCAATTTCCTTTGGGTTTATCAATCTAAGTAGGAGACAATATACCCTAATATTGTTCATTATTCTTTGATTCAAGGGATCAGCCCATCTTAATTGAAAAAGGAAATATTTTTTCAAAAAGTAATCTAGTTCCGTTTGTTTTTTTCTCTTATATTGAGATTTTTTTTTTTTTCTACCCTTTTTAATTTCTATGTCTAATCTTGCGTAATCTTCTTCAACAGCTTTTTTATTCTCTTGTTTTCGTAGATTCGATATAAGATTTCCTTGATCCTGTTGTTCTTGTTCTTCCTGCTTGTAATTTACTAATTCAAGATCTTTTTTATTAGACGATTCATGAGGATTTTTCTTTGTATTTATATTTATTTTTTCATTTTTATTAAAATGAAAAAAGAGTGATTTGATTGGAATGATCCAAGGTTGAATCTTATATATGTTAAAAAGTTGCACAAATTCTGGGAAGAACCAAGATTCGAGATTGGATATAGTATTATGATTTGATGCAGTATCAGAGAACCCCTCTTGATGCATTCCCATGCAATCAAAAAAGTTTCTTTTTTGATTGCATGGTTTGATGTCTTGACGAACCGTAGTATAAAAAAGATCTTTTTTTTTCATTTTTTTTAAATTTTTAATTTCAGTCTTAGTATTTTTATGAATCGTCATGCCAATATGTGCATTGGTCCAGATCTCAATATTCTTTCTAAAACAAAAATGAGGAATTCTACAATCAAAATATTTTCTATCCAAATTTATATTCCTATCAATAATATATCCTTTTTCTAGATAATTATTACTAGGTATACTTACTAATACATAAAATGATTCGGGTTTCGATGTATTGAAATGATATGGAATTTCTCGATCCCCGTTTATTTCAAATTCTAATGTTGATCCAGAAATATATGAATTAGGAGGACTTATGTATTTATATGATAAAAGATCATATCTGTGATTTTTTTTCCATTTTTCTTTTTGACTCATAAAAGAATCCGCTGCATAGTTATTTTTTTTCATGGAATGAATGAATTGGTATTTTTTATATAAATCCAATTGGATTGATTCCTTGTTTTGGTTTTGAATCATACAGCGTTGATTGATTCTATTTCGCCATTCTTTAGTTACTAATCGAGACCATTTTTTTTGAGATGGATCGTATTGATAATGACCTTTTAACCAGTTTTTCCATTCGTTCATTACATACGAATGAATTTTATTATGTCTTGATTTGGAATCAAATATTCCGTGTATCATTATCATACAAGAGTCTTTTAATTTTTCCTTAAAAAAAGGAGAGTTTCCTTTATATTGAAATACAGGTCTCAAGCGATCCTTATTAAGTAATTGGGTTTGTGATAATTTGTAAAATACATATGCTTGAGATAGGGAAGATAAGTTCCAATAAGTATCGGAATTTGGATTCCTATTCTCAGTACTATAAGTATTTGAAAACAACTTTTTTATAGTCAAACCAAAATTAAACTTCATTGTATTTTGATTTGTTTCATCAATTCCTTCTTGTTCTTTATTTCTTTTATTGTTGTAAATGGATTTATTAAAGATATTTTTTTTTGATTTAAAGAAAAGTTTTGCATTGATCTTAGGAATGCTAATGGTACATAGTAAAATATCTATGTATATTTTTTCAATGAATGATTTTATAAAGTAGTGCGATTTACGCATTAATCGGATATTTTTCCTTTTTAAGATTTTCAAAGATTCCGGCCTTTTATTATCATAAATTATAACTATATCTTTTTTTTTTTCTTTTTCGTTTCGTTCTATTTGATTCCTGATTTTTATTGTCTTATCAGAAAGATCTTTCATTCTTCTTTCTATTAGTGAATAATTTAACCAATTTTTTGGTCGAATTCGAACAGATGATTCGCGAAGAATCTTTTTATTTTTTTGTAAATCTTTTTCGTTTTCCTTCATTTCATATACTTTTTCTTTCCTCAACTCAAATAAAAAAATTGGATTTATTTTTTCCAATTTTTTCATTATGAGTTTGATAACTATAAATATTTTAGTGACCCATTTTGTTTTTTCTTTTCTAACTTTTATAAATATAAAGGATTTTATTCTTTCCTTCAAAAAGTTTATAACTTGTAAAATCTTATTTTTTACCCTTCTATTTCTTTTTTTGAGTTCTTTATAAATAGGTTCAAAAAAAGAAGGTCGTTTTCGGGGAGAACCAAAGGGAAGTTCTGCTTCCATTCCCCAGACTGTTAAAAAACAAAAATTTTTGTTTTTATATTTTGAATCTCCTCGATCTCTATGATGAGATCGTACCTTAGCTTTTCGCCAAGGTTTTAGACAGAAAGGATATAGAATCTTTATCTGAATGCCGTCTGTTAACCAATCTTGGGGAAATTCTGTTTCTGATAATTGAACACCATTATAGGTGCATTTAATATGCATTTCTCTATTCCATTCCTTCAAATCCTCGTACCACTCGGGGAATTGAAATAATAACATACGTAAAATATTTTTAGCTATTATAAATGAAGGCAATATAATGTATTTTCTAAAAAAAGATTGGATTACTAACATTAAACCTCTTATTGCTTGAATAAATACAAAGGTATCCCAAGCTTCTGATATTTCTATACGTTCTTTTTTATCCTTTTCTTCTTTTGTCTCTTCATTTTCAAAATGGGAATCTAAAATTTTAAATTCAGATTCTCGTTCTCTACCCATCCAATTCCTCAAAATAAGATTCTTCATTTCATTAATATGAAAAGAATAAAAAAAAGATGTTTTGTATATACGGTCCAAAAAAAGTGGGGAATGCGCATTTACTTGAAAGAGGTCCCAAATAACTGTTTTACGTCTTTGAGCGCGCATGGATCCTTTGATTAGATTGCGACGAAAACACGATTGTTGGGAGTAACGTATCAGAGCTACCTCTTCCTCTTCCTCTTCCGTTTTATTATCATTTTTCTCATTGTTACTAGCATTCTTAGTACTAGAAATAGAATTGGTATTTTGATCATTATCGTTATAAATTACAACACGTTTGGCTCTTCTTGAATGAATCTCATGCTCTTCTTCTTCTAATTCTTCTTCTAATTCTTTTTCATTTTCTTTTTCCTCTTCTTCCAACAAATCCTCGGTTAATTTGTATGACCATCTAGACACCTTTTTACTGACTTCTTTTATTTTAATTCCAATATCTTTCTTTTTCTTTGTTTTTTGATCTTTTGTAATTACATCGAATACAAATTGCAAAGATTTTGCTTGACTTTCTGAATCAATTATTTTTGCTTCTGTCAATAAAGGACATTTTTCAAAATTAAAAATGTGTCCGCACTCAGAAGATAATTCATCAATTGAGATGAAGGACTTTTCCGTTTTTTTTAAAAATGATTGACGGTAAATTCCTAAGGAATCATTAAGAAGTAGATCATGAATCTTATTTATCCAAAAAATTTCTACTAAATCTTCTGTATTTGTATAAGTAATTAAATGATTCATGATTGCATGTGAATAGAGTTTTTTTCGTGTTCCTCGACAAGGTCCGTTGAAAAAAGGATCATATGCTTTTGGCAAGCATTTTTTTTTATTCTCATCATCGCATAATATGGTTCTTTTTTCAAGCCTATCCAGACTAGGAGATCCCTCATTTTTTTCTATAATTTTGATTCGATTTATCAATTCATTATTCAAATTTAACTTTTTTTTTTCATTGGTATAAATCCAAGAATTAGAAAGATTTTCGTCATATATTTTTTCTCTTATGTACAAAGAAATTCTTCGTTCTAGCATTTCTGAAAATGTCGATAAACTAGGAGGATACATAAAGGATATTTTTTGTTTCCCATCACTTGT